ATTCCTAAACGAGTCATGAAGGGTATAACGAACATACCTTGTCTCCACATTGGATCAAGAACGGGGTCAGAGGGATCAAAAACTGCTAATTCATATAGAGCCATCGAACCGGCCCAACCAGCAACCAGAGCTGTATGCATTATATGGACAGAAATCAATCGACCGGGATCATTCAATACGACAGTATGAACACGATACCAAGGCAAACCCATGGAAATACCTCTTTATCAAAGAAAAATAGACACTATGTAACTTTATTGCATTAGAAAAAACTATGCTATTGATATTCTCTTTTCAGTGGATTATCTCGAAGCAAGGGTTAATGTTAATATTTGTATTTGTTCTATTCTGTTGGTACTAATGGAACAATTCTGTTCGTAGGAACAAAGATAAACAGATCTATTCTATACCCAATAAGTACCAATACGCAATGGGGGTTGATCCCATTTTCTATGAGTGAATGCACCCATACTTGTTCATCATTCGAAGGCCCTATTCGTAAAAATTTTCCTTTATTCATTCTGTCTTCTTTTATGAACTTATCCAATCTAAGGATAAAATATGATGAAGGCCAATATTATGAAGACAATAAACTCATTGTTACGTTTCCATACCAAAGTGAAATAAAGTACTAAATTCTTTTTTCTGTTTTTTTATGCCTATTGGTGTTCCAAAAGTGCCTTTTCGAAATCCTGGAGAGGACGATATATCTTGGATTGACGTATAGTGCGGCTTGTCAGATATATTGGGTCATATGGTATTTTCCCGTTCTCTCCCTCGATCGAGATATCCTCTGTTTCGCCCAAGAAAGATTGATTGAATCATCAACAATTTGGAGCGTGAAGTTCAATTAGATCCATTTTATTTTTGGGGGGATCCAGATTAATATTATCAAATAATTTATGGTTGGCTTAGTTGGATCAATAAAATGAAGTATACAGGCTCCGTTTATAAAAAACCCAATTGGTAATATATGATTACTATATTGTATCATAAATGATTTTATTTATAAATAGAAATAGGAGTGATCTCAAACTGTTAATCAATCGAGTAATAGGATGAATACGTCGAATATTTGGTGAAGACATGAAATAAATAAAAAAAGGAAGTTGTAGTAAAAAGAAGTGGTATTGGGGGCATTTGTCCTATATGTGCAAATCGAAGTCGATCGGATCTTTACCCGGAGTAGAGCATAAACCTAAAAAAATTAAGAAGGCCCATTTAGAAACAAGAAAATGACATCGTGATTTGGATCGGATCTCGATGAGACAATACATCAATGATAAGTTAGTTCGATAAGTTTAATGAATTCTTTTTTTTTTATTTTATATATATTTATATATATTATATGGAAGGGTCAAAACTCATCTTTCTTGAAAAATCGAAGAAAAAGCCCCCTCGTTTTAGAAAGAGCTTGCTATGAAAAAAAAGAGGGCTGGAATCTACACATTGATTCTTTTTCGCGATTTTTTTTAGAACCGTATGCATCAAAAGGTGCATGTACGGTTCCTGAGGGATACAATTTTATCCTAATCAACCGACTTTATCGAGAAAGATTACTTTTTTTAGGCCAAGAGGTTGAGAGCGAGATCTCGAATCAACTTATTGGTCTTATGATATATCTCAGTATAGAGGATGAAAACAAAGATCTGTATTTTTTTATAAATTCTCCTGGCGGATGGGTACTACCCGGAATAGCTATTTATGATACTATGCAATTTGTGCCACCAGAGGTACATACAATATGCCTGGGATTAGCCGCTTCAATGGGATCTTTTATCCTGGTCGGAGGAACAATTACCAAACGTCTAGCATTCCCTCACGCTTGGCGCCAATGAGTTTTTTATTTGATAGAAAAAAGCAGACTATGCCTTCGCCATATGAAATATGAATATTAAGTAATAATAGCATGGCACTTCGAATTCGATATGAGAAAATTCTTTATTGTTTTTTTTTTCAAAACATTAGATTATGTATCGAAAGAGAAGTATGAGATAAAGGGTATTTCCGATTTTATCTTATCTATCGGGGGTCCGTTTCAGCGTCACAAACTTTTTGTTTTCACACCAGAAGGCTCTTAACAATCTTTATGTTATGAAAGGATACGAAAATAAAAAATAATCTTATTTGGTTCTTATTTTATTTGATCAGATCAAAAAGAAACTTTGGGATTGCTGAATCATAGAGGAAATAAATATATAACGTAACGGAGCCATCATAGTATTTTTTAACTTCTCCGAAAGGAAGGGTGGTAATTGGATCATTTACCGATCTGGATCTGACAGATCCTACATTTTTCGATGGCAGGTAAAAGTCAATTCCATTGTAGAGCCGTATGCAATTCGCAAAAGATGCCTGTACGGTTGTTCAATTCTATCTTTTTTTCTTGTTATTCTTTATCTCTTCTCTTCGACTCATCATACGAGATAGAGAAATCATTTATTATGTTATATCATCAGGGTAATGATCCATCAACCGGCTGCCGCTTTTTATGAGGCACAAGCCGGAGAATTTGTCATGGAAGCGGAAGAACTACTGAAACTGCGCGAAATCATCACAAAGGTTTATGTACAAAGAACGGGCAAACCCTTATGGGTTGTATCCGAAGACCTGGAAAGGGATGTTTTTATGTCAGCAACAGAAGCCCAAACTCATGGAATTGTTGATCTTGTAGCGGTTCAATGAAAAAAGAAAGGATTTCGTGCAAATCCGTGATTTGAGATCTTCTTACCGGGTTTCATTTTCATTAAATTAAATAAAATGGGGGTAATTCATAATCATCCGGTTAGGATCGATCTAAACCAGTACATTATGTATATGATTCAGCATGCCAACTATTAAACAACTTATTAGAAACACAAGACAGCCAATCAGAAATGTCACGAAATCCCCCGCTCTTCGGGGGTGTCCTCAGCGCCGAGGAACATGTACTAGGGTGTATGTGCGACTCGTTCAGATCATGGACTGGGACGAAAAACAACTTTTCCAGTATCAATGATCAGTACCAGTGAATAGAATGGAAGAACTCCATTCACTATCTAAACTAAAAAAAAAAAAGATCTATCATATTCCCCTATTGTGTATTGTGTATGAAATTTATGGTTTCCGTCGGTGCAAATACAATCACCTAAATTTAAGATAATAAGCAATTCCCCATTGGCAAAAGGGTTATCCATTAAGCGGGGAAAATCAGCAGAAAGATTAGGCTCCCACTCTTGCAAGAACGGACTAACAGGGTCAGCTACTTAGCTAACCTTCATAATTAAATACCGTTACTGTATAGGTAGATCTCATTGTGAAAGACCTATTACTGGATAATTCATGGGTAGAGCCAAAGAGTGTGAACTGTACAAGTTACCAATAAGATTTATTAAATGAAGGAAGGAGCTCCGGTGTATAGAAAGGACCTCACCGTTTAAGAAGTAACCATAGAAACGATGGAACCCACTATTTCTTTATCCATTTAATTTCAAATTGACTACTTTTTTAGTTAATTTACTATGTTTTTGATACCTAGTATCAATACTATTTCTTATTTCGAGGTGAAATGCATAGAAAAAAGAAAAAAAAATCGTGGTCGGGAAGGTTATAGTAGCAAAAGCCATTGGAATTTTTATTTTATACATTGGAAGAATCCGCTTTGTTATTAATAGACCAGGAAAGGGTACAAGGATAACTGAAAGAAAGGAAATCAATTAGTTATTCATCAAAGTTTCATTTATTCAATGACCAGAACTAGACGAGGATATATAGCTCGTAGACGTAGAACAAAAATTCGTTTATTTACATCAAGCTTTCGAGGAGCCCATTCAAGACTTACTCGAACTATTACTCAACAGAAAATCAGAGCTTTGGTTTCGACTCATCGGGATAGAGATCGGCAAAAGAGAGATTTTCGTCGTTTGTGGATCACTCGGATAAATGCAGTAATTCACGAGAATGGGGCATCCTATAGTTATAGTAGATTTATACACGATCTGTACAAGAGGCAGTTACTTCTTAATCGTAAAATACTTGCACAAATAGCTATATCCAATAGGAATTGTCTTTATATGATTTCCAATGAGATCATAAAATAAAGAGATTGTAAAGAATTCACCGGAATGATTTAATGATTTAAATAAATGGAGTTCCCCGGAGAATGAACTCCGGGAAGGTAGATTCTAAATTAGTATGATAAAATATGATAAAGTCGTCAAAATGAAGGAATATGTTCAATAAAAAAAAGGATTTCTTCTTCTTCCCCGATTATTTTTGTTTCTTACAACACAACAATCAAATCTCGATTCTTAGATTTTTCGAACAAAACATCAAATCCGCGTTTGAGTTCGAATTGGAATTTCGATTCAATTGAAGAGTAAGCCTATTTATTTCTGGTTCTAAGACCAGTAGTTCTAGCGGTCGACTCGGTTCTTTCAAATTGTTTCTCATTATTAAGAAAAGGTAACGAAGATAAAATACGAGCTTGTTTTATAGCAATAGTAATTAATCGTTGTTGTTTCAAAGTCAATCTATTCACTCGTCTAGATAATATTTTTCCTTGTTCACTAATAAATCGACTAATTAAACTCATGTTTCTATAATCAATTCGATCCCCCGATTGGATCGGGGGCAAACGCCTACGAAAAGATCGCTTGGATTTAAGAAAAGGTCGCTTGGATTTATCCATGGTTTGTTTATTCCTTATCCCGAAAATCCTATTTCGTTCGGATCAAAAATGAATTAGAATTCAGAAATAGGATTTGGTTTATTTCTATTTAAATATATGTTATATATATTATATAATATTATATACTATATTATTTTACTATATTATTTTTACTGTTCCTTGGAAGGGTGACACACAGGCCCTGGGTTCGATCTATTTTTTTATCTCCCCATGAATCGTATGTTTATAACAATAGGGACAGAATTTTTGCAATTCCAATCGACCGGGCGTATTGTGTCGATTTTTTTCAGTAATATATCTGGAAATGCCTGTTGATTCCTTATTAACACCGCCTCGTACACAATTAGTACATTCCAAAAGAACCCTTATTCGGGCATCTTTACTCTTGGCCATGAACCTCCTTTGTTTTTTTTTATTCATTCAAGTCTTCTATTTTCGATCCGAAGAAAGTAAGGAAAAAAAATAGAAGTTGCTAACTCAAAATCCAATTATGATATGAAGGATTTCGTTGTAATCAATATCAATAGAGTAATAGTAAATAATAAGTAATACAATGATTTCTAACTATAACTATATTTCTAATCGCAGTACAGTATTTAATTTAAGGATCTTGTATGATACTCTTGCACTAGACCAACATTTACATTTACGTTTTCCCTCTATTCTTAATTTGATTCGAGTCTGAACCCGAGTTTCGCTGAGGTTAAATCCACTTTTATTCTTTCTCTTACTCCTCCCTTATAAAATTCTAAAAAAGAGAAAAAAAGAGGAGGGGGAAAGGAATTAGTCACAGATATTTGATTGTATCTCTAATATTCTTCACCCCTTCTCATGTTAATTAAAAAAAGGGAATGTCAACGCATCCGGGAATAAACGATTAATCTCTATCAATAGACCTGCTAAGGACCCGAACCATATAGTACTTAGTACCGGTGCCGTGGAAAGATATGTTTTTAGATCTCGCATTTAAAATCCTCCTTATTTATTGTAATACATAATGGTAATACATATATGATCAGATGCATATGGACCACTTGTATTTGTACACAGAATTCCCGATTCAAATTGAAGATTCGCTAGATAAGATTTTCTTTTTCTTAAAACATAAAAAGAAGTTTCTTTACTCCTGAGCATTCCCCAAAAATATTCATTTATTTTTTATTTCATTTTTAGGGTGGGTTTCATATTTTATATGTATATAAGTCTTTTATTATTATATGTTAATATATAATAATATGATAAAAAAAAAAAGAAGAAATGGGAAGAAAAATTGTGTATATCAATGGAGGAAATAAGGATGTGGAAAACAAGACAGGTATTCTCTACAATGACAGTGTAGACCAATTGAAAGGGATGTAGCGCAGCTTGGTAGCGCGTTTGTTTTGGGTACAAAATGTCACGGGTTCAAATCCTGTCATCCCTACCTATTACTTCTCCTCTGAGCAGTAACGAAGAATCAATTGAGATCAATTAAAATTGGATATACATAATTTTTCATTTTATGATACTATAATAGTATATGCATACAAGATGTGTTGGAGTTACAAAAAGAATCCTTTTCTTTATAGTCTTATCTATTGTGATAAGAAAACGCTCTTAGTTCAGTTTGGTAGAACGTGGGTCTCCAAAACCCAATGTCGTAGGTTCAAATCCTACAGAGCGTGATTCCGTTTTTGTTAGTTGGAATTACACTGAACTAACTTCACTAACTTGAACAGCAATCTGAATTTGACCTCCTGTGGATTAAAGAATAAAGAAAAGAGGAGGTCAATCAAAAAAAGAGATGTTAATTAATCAAAGGTCCAACTGATCACCACGTCTGTATTGTAAATATGCAGTTACGAATAATCCAGCCAAAGTAATAGGAATTAGACCTAAGACGATTCCAAATAGAAAAACTTCAATCATTTCATTTCAATTTGTTTGAAAAGGGGAAAAGAGAGGTAATATCTATCCCTAAATCTTAATCCGAATTGCCCATGAATCGCAATGACCAAGAATTGGCAATTGACACGGTAAGGAACTCATAGAATACATGGAATCTCACGGAAAGGTTTCTCTTTATGAATTGTTTATTCGATTAATTTCAAATAAGTCGTATCTTGCTTAGACCAATAAATAGGACTGAGGTTATAGTTGAAGCCGCTAGTAGAAAACCGAAATAACTAGTTATAGTAGGCATGAAGGAGCTAAATGAAATATGTTCTTTATTATACATATGTTTATAAAGCACTTACCTAAGTTTCCATTTTTGCGAGATACGAGGATAAACAAAAATACCAATTGAAAGAATAAGTTAAATTGAAAGTTTTTGATTCATCAATCAATTATTATAGGCGGCACTAACAAAGATAGAGTGACAGAGGTATAAAAAGAAATCGATTCATTATCTGTGGCATCTACCCATACCGTGATTCCGAATCAACAGATTCATTGAGCAACTCTTGAGTAAACTAATAATAAAATAAGAACTGTGCCGTGTAACTTCATTCAAAAATGAAACTTTCTTTGCGTCACTATGAAACAAAATTAGAAAATCATTTCTATTTTGATCATTTCTTTTTTAATTGTATCGAATACATTTTATATTTTGGAACGAAGAGTGCCCTTATAACAATAAAATCTTTTCTTTTACTTTTTACTTTAATTTTAACTCATTAGATTCAATAGTAGGTTCATTCACATAGTATCTCGAATGAGAAAAAAAAAAAGATATCGCACGATCAGATCACTCGAAAAAATAAAATCTGTATTTTGGTTCAATTAGATTCTAAAAAATTCCTATTATCTTTTCCTTTATAGGTTCCACATTTTGTCTTTCCATATTATAA